TACCGAATCAGTATAGCTATCCTTCTTCTGACACAGCAACGCAATTTCAAACAGTATATCGACACGAAGTGCTAGATAATTTCTTTCTTCTTCTTGCTTGTTGATGTATAACCACGTATCATGCAATAGAAAATTCCTCAAATTCCTGGAATTGGAATATAATAAATATAATATATAATATAGGGGTTCTATTATTGGCTTGGGCCTAGAAACGTAAGATCAGGTAACCCGTCAATCCAATGAGTTGGTTTATAATAATTCATGAAGGAAATTATCATATTTCCGCAAGTCAATTAGATGCGAAATCTAAAAATTTACTTTTTTTCGTAGTTGCGCAAGGGGTTTTGTTTTTTGTTGTAAGCCCTCCTTTTTTTAAGGAATTGCTTAGTCGTCTAGTAACAAGTAATAGTAGTCGATAGTATTAGATATAGATAAAAAAAAAAGCAAAGAATAAAATAAAAAAATTCTACTAATCAATATTTGTGAGGCGGCCTTTCTTGTATTCTTGTATTAGATCCAAAGGGTTTTTCTTGACCTAACTACAAAGATGATGAATCGATTTCTTTTTCGTTTTTACTCTTGGCCTGCCGCTCTATTTTTGTGAATACTGTTTTAGAATCATTGATGAATCAAAAAATTTCAATTGAACTTATTATTTCAATTGGTATTTTTGCTTATCCCCGTCTCGTTTAAAAATTGAAACTTAGGTAAGTGCTTTATAAACATATGTATAAAAAGAACATATTTCATTTAGCCCCTTCATGCCTACTATAACTAGTTATTTCGGTTTTTTACTAGCGGCTTTAACTATAACCTCAGCTTTATTTATTGGTCTGAGTAAGATACGACTTATTTGAAAATTAATTGAATGAACGAACAATTCATAAAAACAAAGCTTTCTGTCCTATTCCATATATTCTATAATATTCTACAGTTCCTTACCGTGTTAATTATCAATTATTAATTATTGATATTCATGGGCAATAGAGATTAATATTTAGGGATAGATATTACCTTTCTTTTTCTCCTTTCAAATAAATTGAAATGATTGAAGTTTTTCTATTTGGAATCGTCTTAGGTCTAATTCCTATTACTTTGGCTGGATTATTCGTAACCGCATATTTACAATACAGACGTGGTGATCAGTTGGACCTTTGATTAATTACCATCTCTTTTTTTGACTGACCCCTTTCTTTAATTCTTTAATTTTATAATAATTTTTTAATTTTAATTTAATCCAAGGAGGTCAAATTAGAATTGCTGTTCAATTTTTTTTTTTCAGTTCGGTGTAATTTTCGACCTAATAAGAGCGGAATCGCGCTCTGTAGGATTTGAACCTACGACATTGGGTTTTGGAGACCCACGTTCTACCGAACTGAACTAAGAGCGCTTTCTTATCATAATAAATAAGACTGTAAAAAAGAGGATTCTTTTATTTTATAACCCCAATACATCGCGCACACCTATACTATCATATATCATATATAATATGAGAAAATGATAGATTATGTATGCTTAATTTTAATCAATCTAAAACTACTCCCTCGTTACTGCTCAAACGAGAAGTAATAGGTAGGGATGACAGGATTTGAACCCGTGACATTTTGTACCCAAAACAAACGCGCTACCAAGCTGCGCTACATCCCTTTCAATTGGCCTACAATGTCATTGTAGAGAATCCCTGTCTTGTTTTCCACACCCTTATTTCATCTATTGATATACAAAAATTATCTTTCCGTTTCCTCTTTTTGTTTTTGGTCTCATATCATATAACAACCATATAATGAATAGTAAATGAATATTTTTGGCGGGAATTCTCAGGCGGAAAGGGACCTATTTTGCTGTTTTAAGAAATGGAAAATCTTATCTATCGAATCATTGTACATTTAAATTTGAACTTTGAATTAGGAATTCCGGGTACAAATATACAAATACAAGTGGTCTTTAACCACACATACATGTGATTATATATGTATTACCTTAATGTAATACGATAAAGAAGGAGGATTTTAAATGCGAGATCTAAAAACATATCTTTCCGTAGCACCGGTACTAAGTACTCTCTGGTTCGGTTCTTTAGCGGGTTTATTGATAGAGATCAATCGTTTCTTCCCGGATGCGTTAACATTCCCTTTTTTTTAATTCTAGTTATTGCCACGGGACGGGGCGAAAAAGATTAGATCGAGATACAATCAAATATCTGTGACTACTCTCTCGCCCCCCTTTATTTTTATTTTCGTTTTTTTTAGAATTAGATAAAATAAATAAGGAAGGTCGAACGAAAAAAGTGGATTCAACCTCGCCGAAATTCGGGTTCAAGCTCCAATTAAATACTAGTAGAGCGAAAAGAGAAATGTGGCTGGAACAACAGTATCCTACAAGATACTTAAAGAAAATACTGTACTGTTATTTGATTCTAAATAGAGTTCGAAATCGTTGTATTACTTATTCTTATTATTTACTATTACTATAAATCTATATTGATTTACTATATTGATTGATTGCAACGAAAATTTGGTTTTGAGTTAGCAACTTTTATTTATTTATTTTTCATTCCTTTCTTCTTCGCTTTTGATCGGAAAATAGAAAAGTTGGGTGAATTAAAAACTCAAAGGAGGTTCATGGCCAAGAGTAAAGATGTCCGAGTAACGATTATTTTGGAATGTACCAGTTGTGTTCGAAACGGCGTTAATGTTAATAAGGAATCAACGGGCATTTCCAGGTATATTACTCAAAAAAATCGACACAATACGCCTAGTCGATTGGAGTTGAAGAAATTCTGTCCCTATTGTTACAAACATACAATTCACGGGGAGATAAAAAAATAAACCTGCTCGTATATGTCACCCCTTCCCGAGAATATGAAAATATGACAGAAAATTATGACATTAGGTTATAATATATTAAGTATATAATTAGTTATAGATATAACGCATATTTTAGTTATATGCATATTATATATATATTTTTTATATTTATTATTAATTATATATATTTATTTTTAATATTATTAATTATTATATTATTACATATCATATATTTAAATTTATATACATTTAAATAATTTTATATACATTTAAATAATAAATAAATAATAATAAAATAAACAAACCAAATCCTGTTTATTATATTCATTCTAAAATTTTACTATAATTTAATTTGAATTTTATACGATCAAAATAGGATTTTAGAAATAGAGATAGGATTCTTTTTAGAAATAAGGAATAAAGAAATCATGGATAAATCCAAGCGACTCTTTCTTAAATCCAAGCGATCTTTTCGTAGGCGTTTGCCCCCGATCCAATCGGGGGATCGAATTGATTATAGAAACATGAGTTTAATTAGTCGATTTATTAGTGAACAAGGAAAAATATTATCTAGGCGAGTAAATAGATTGACCTTAAAACAACAACGATTAATTACTATTGCTATAAAACAAGCTCGTATTTTATCTTCGTTACCCTTTCTTAATAATGAGAAACAATTTGAAAGAAGCGAGTCGACCGCTAGAACTACTGCTCTTAGAACCAGAAATAAATAGGCTTACCCCTTCAATTGATTCAAAATTATCAAACGTAGACTGATGCTTTATTCAAAAAATCTGATAATCAAAAGAAAAAAAATAAATAAAAGAATCAAATCTGGTTGGGGAAGAAAAAGAAATCTTTTTTTTTATTGAGCGTCTTCGCTCATCTTGTTTTGATGACCTTATCAGAATCAGAATTTTTTATCATATTAATTTCTACTCTACCTTCCCCGGGTTCATTCTCGAGGGAACCCTATTAAAGCATTTCGTTGGATTCCTTCCGATATCCTTATTTTATAATCTCGTTGGAAATCATATAAAGACAATTCTTATTTGAGATAGCTATTTGTGCAAGTATTTTACGATTCAGAAGCAACTGTTTCTTGTACAGATTGTGTATTAATCTACTATAACTATAGGATACCCCCATTCCGCGAATTACTGCATTTATTCGAGTAATCCACAAACGACGAAAATCTCTTTTTTTCCTATCTCTATCCCGATGAGCCGAAACCAAAGCTCTTATTCTTTGTTGAGTAATAGTTCGAGTAAGTCTTGAATGAGCCCCTCGAAAGCTTGATGCAAATAAACTAATTTTTGTTCGACGTCTCCGTTTAATTCTGGTCATTGAATAAAAGAAATTTTGATGAATAACTAATTCTTTCTTTCAGTTATTCTTTTCTAGTCTATTAATAACAAAACGGATTCTTCCAATGTATAAAATAAAAATTCCAATGGCTTTTGCTACTATAACCGTCCCGACCACGATTTTTCCTTTTTTCTAGGCATTTCGCCTTGAAATAAGAAATTGTATTGATACTAGGTATCAAAAAAAGCATATTAACTAAAATAAAGGAGTAAATAGAAATGGATAAATAAATAGTGGGTTCCATCGTTTCTATGGTTACTTCTTAAACGGTGAGGCCCTCTCTATACACCGGAGCCCATTCCTTCATTTAATTGGTAACTTGTACAGTTCACACTCTTCGGCTCTACTCATAAATTTTCCAGTATAGATCTTTCACAACGAGATCTATCTTATACAGTAACGGTATGTAAGTATGAGGATTAATTGGGTAGCTGACCCTGTTAGTCCGTTCTTTGCAAGAGTCGAAGCATAATCTTTTTGCTTTTTAAATAGGATTTTCCCCGCTTAATGGATAAGCATTTGCTACCAATGGGGAATTTTTTCTCATCTTAAATCCCAAGATTGGATTTGCGCCAACGGAAACCATAAATTTCATACACAATAGAAGGATATGGTAGATCTATCTTTTTTAGATAGTGAACGGAAGAACCCCATTCTATTCACCGGTACTGATCGTTGATACTGAAAAAATTATTTCTTTTTTCTCAGCCCATGATCTGAACAAGTCGCACATACACCCTAGTACATGTTCCTCGGCGCTGAGGACATCCCCCAAGAGCAGGGGATTTCGTGACATTTCTAATTGGCTGTCTTGCATTTCTAATAAGTTGTTTAATAGTTGGCATACTGAATCATATACATAATAGACTGGTTTAGATCGATCCTAACCAGATGATTCTGAATTACTTCTTTTAATTCTATTTAAAAGATTAATAAAATATTAGCCCCTTAGGCTTAAGTTAAGAAGGATAAGGAATAAGAGGGATTAAATCAATCTTAATTAAATTGTGGATTGGTGTTAAACCGTTGCTGTTTGTTATGTAACCGCTACATGATCCACAATTCCATGAGCTTGGGCTTCTGTTGCTGACATAAAAACATCTCTTTCCATGTCTTCGGATACAACCCATAGGGGCTTGCCCGTTCTTTGTACATAAACCCTTGTGAGGCTTTCGCGAAGTTTCAGTAGTTCTTCCGCTTCCAGGACAAATTCTCCCGTTTGTGCCTCAAAAAAAGAACTAGCAGGTTGATGGATCATTACCCTGATGATATAACATAATAAAAGGTTCTTCTAACTCACATAATGAGGCGAGAAGAATAGCTAAAGAATAATAAGAAAAAGATAGAATTGAACAACCGTACAGGCATTTTTTGCGCATTGCATACGGCTTTACAATGGAATTCTCTTTTTTTTTTCTTTCATCGAAAAAAGAAAAAGAGAAAATATAGAGTCTATTAGACCCGGATCAATAAATAATCCAATTACCACCCTTCTTTTTTTTTGGATAAAGTTAAAAAATACTATGATGGCTCCGTTGCTTTATATATTTATTATTTATTTCGTCTGTGATTCAGCAATCCCAAAGTTTCTTTTTTTTTCAAAAAAAAAGAAAGAAAAAAAATAGTCTTTTTTTTTTTCGTACTCTTTTTTTTTTATATTTATAACATAAATATTGTTAATAGCCTCTGGTGTGAAAAGAAAAAAAGTTTGTGACGCTGAGATGGGCCCACAACAGCTAAGATAAAATTGGAAATCCCCTTTCTCTCATACTACTCTTTCGATACATAATCTAATATTTTGAAAAAAAAAAAGAAATCAAAAAAATTTCATATCGAATTCGAAGTGCCATGCTATTATTACTTACTAATTCATATTTCATATGGCGAAGGCATAGTCTTCCTTTTTCTTTCCATCAAATAAAAAAAACTCATTGGCGCCGAGCGTGAGGGAATGCTAGACGTTTGGTAATTTCTCCTCCGGCCAGGAGAAAAGATCCCATTGAAGCGGCCAATCCCAGGCATATTGTATGCACATCTGGTTGCACAAATTGCATAGTATCATAAATAGCTACTCCGGGTATTACCCATCCGCCAGGAGAGTTTATAAACAAAAACAGATCTTTGGTATCATTCTCTAGACTGAGGTATACCATAAGACCAATAAGTTGATTCGAGATCTCGCTATCAACCTCTTGGCCTAAAAAAAGTAATCTTTCTCGATAAAGTCGGTTGATTAGGATAAAATTGTATCCCTTAGTAGCCGTACAGGCACCTTTTGATGCATACGGTTCAACAAAAATTGCGAAAAAAAAATCAATGTGTAGATTCCAGCCATCCTTCGTTTTTTCTAGTGGGCCTTTTCTAACTTCTAATTTCTCTAACTTATAATTTCTAATGAAGGGGCTTTTTCTTACATTTTTTAAATCAAATGAAATTCAAAATGAAATTAAAGAAAGATGAGTTTTGGCCCGTTTTCCTATAATATAGAAATATAGAAAAAATTCGCTAAACTTATCGCACAAACTTTTCATTGATCTATTTTTTTTTCATTGGAATTCAATCCAAATCACGATGTCATTTTCTTGTTCCTGAATGGGTTTCATAAATTTTTTATTCAATTTTTTTTTTAGGTTTATGCTCTACTCCGAGGAAAAATCTGCCCGATTTTGATTTGCGCATATAGGACAAATGACCTAATACCACGTCTTTTTGCTATGATTTCATTTACTTTTTTATTTTAATTTAATTCCTTTTTCTTTCACGTTTTCCGCCAAATATTCAACGTATTTCTCATATTATTCGATTGATTAACAGTTTGAAATCGCTCTTATTTCTATTTATATTATAATTTTCTAATTTTAAAATAAAAAAGATTTATGATTATGATATAGGTGGTAATCATAAATATATTACCAATTGGGTTTTTTCTAAACGGAGCCTGGATGCTTCATTTTATCGGTCCAACCAAGCCAACCATAAATCATTCTAATTGAAAATATTAATCTGGATACCCCCCAAAAAAAATGAAATGGATCTCTAATTGCACTTCATTAGACTTCACGCTACAAATTTTTGATAATTCAATCAATCTTTTTTTTGGCGAAACAGAGGATATCTCGATCGGGCGAGAGAACGGGGGAATCCCATATGACCCAATATATTTGACAAGTCGCACTATACGTCAATCCAAATTGCATCGTTCTCCCCGGGATTTCGAAAAGGAACTCTTGGAACACCAATAGGCATTAAAGGAAAGAAAAAGAATTAAATACTATATTTCACTTTGATGTGGAAGCGTAATAGTGGTCTTAATAATATTGGCCTTTATCATATTTTATACATAGATAGAATAAGGCCATAAAATAAAGAAAGACAGAATGAATGAAAGAGAATTCTTACCAATAGGCCCTTTGAATGATGAACAAAACAAATAGGGATGCGTTCATTCATAAAAAATAGGATCAACCCCCATTGCGTATTGATACTTATCGGGTATAGAATAGATCTGCTTCTCTTTTCTTTTTTCTTCTGAGCCGAATTCTTCCCTTATTACTAATGGAATAGAACAAATATTAATCCTTTCTCCGAAAGAATCACCGAAAAGGGGAGGTATTCCAATGCAATAAAGTTACATAGTGTCTATTTTTCGTTGATAAAGGGGTATTTCCATGGGTTTGCCTTGGTATCGTGTTCATACTGTCGTATTGAATGATCCCGGTCGCTTGCTTTCTGTTCATATAATGCATACGGCTCTGGTTGCTGGTTGGGCCGGTTCAATGGCTCTATATGAATTAGCCGTTTTTGACCCCTCCGATCCCGTTCTTGATCCAATGTGGAGACAAGGTATGTTCGTTATACCCTTCATGACTCGTTTAGGAATAACCAATTCATGGGGCGGTTGGAGTATTACAGGGGGAACTATAACAAATCCGGGTATTTGGAGTTACGAAGGTGTGGCCGGAGCACATATTGTGTTTTCTGGCTTGTGCTTCTTGGCAGCTATCTGGCATTGGGTATATTGGGATCTAGAAATTTTTTGTGATGAGCGCACAGGAAAACCTTCTTTGGATTTGCCCAAGATTTTTGGAATTCATTTATTTCTCTCAGGAGTGGCTTGCTTTGGCTTTGGCGCATTTCATGTAACAGGATTGTATGGTCCTGGAATATGGGTGTCCGACCCTTATGGACTAACTGGCAAGGTACAACCTGTAAATCCGGCGTGGGGCGTGGAAGGTTTTGATCCTTTTGTTCCGGGAGGAATAGCCTCTCATCATATTGCAGCGGGGACATTGGGCATATTAGCGGGCTTATTCCATCTTAGTGTCCGTCCGCCCCAACGTTTATATAAAGGATTACGTATGGGAAATATTGAAACCGTCCTTTCCAGTAGTATAGCTGCTGTCTTTTTTGCAGCTTTTGTTGTTGCCGGAACTATGTGGTATGGTTCAGCAACTACTCCCATCGAATTATTTGGTCCTACTCGTTATCAATGGGATCAAGGATACTTCCAGCAAGAAATATATCGAAGGGTTAGTGCTGGGTTAGCCGAAAATCAAAGTTTATCAGAAGCTTGGTCTAAAATTCCTGAAAAATTAGCTTTTTATGATTACATTGGCAATAATCCGGCAAAAGGAGGATTATTCAGAGCGGGTTCAATGGACAACGGGGATGGAATAGCTGTTGGGTGGTTAGGACACCCTATCTTTAGAGATAAAGAAGGGCGTGAACTTTTTGTACGCCGTATGCCTACTTTTTTTGAAACATTTCCGGTTGTTTTGGTAGACGGAGACGGAATTGTTAGAGCGGATGTCCCTTTTAGAAGGGCAGAATCAAAGTATAGTGTCGAACAGGTAGGTGTAACTGTTGAGTTCTATGGCGGCGAACTCAATGGGGTGAGTTATAGTGATCCTGCTACTGTGAAAAAATATGCTAGACGTGCTCAATTGGGTGAAATTTTTGAATTAGATCGTGCTACTTTGAAATCCGATGGTGTTTTTCGTAGCAGTCCGAGGGGTTGGTTTACTTTTGGGCATGCTTCGTTTGCTTTGCTTTTCTTTTTCGGACACATTTGGCATGGTGCTAGAACCCTGTTCAGAGATGTTTTTGCCGGTATTGATCCGGATTTGGATGCTCAAGTGGAATTTGGAGCATTCCAAAAACTTGGAGATCCAACTACAAGAAGACAAGTAGTCTGATGCAAGATTGCTTTCTTATTTTTCGCTTCTATTTTCTATTTGTGATTTGACATAGGCTGCTGGAAAAATCTTGATTAAAATCGCTGCCTTTTCCTTTTCTTTGATTCTTGTTCTTTCTTTATTTTAGTCGGGAGAGAGATGATTCCAAATAAACAGGTACGGAAGCTATAATTGTAAACCACGATCGAATTTATGGAAGCATTGGTTTATACATTCCTCTTAGTATCTACTCTAGGGATAATTTTTTTCGCTATCTTTTTTCGAGAACCGCCTAAAGTTCCAACTAAAAAATGAAATGATTTTTCATTATCTCAATTGAAGTAATGAGCCTCCCAATATTGGGAGGCTCATTACTTCAATCAGTCCCCGTGTTCTTCGAATGGATCTCTTAATTGTTGAGAGGGTTGCCCAAAGGCAGTATATAAGGCATACCCAGTAAAACTTACAAGTAAACCAGATATAGAGATGGCGACTAAGGTTGCTGTTTCCATTATTATATAATTTCAAGATCACAATGGATCTATGATAAGATCGTTTATTTACAGCGGAATGATATACAAAGTCAACAGATCTCACTGAATACAAAATAAGATTTATGGCTACACAAACCGGTGAGGGTAGTTCTAGATCTGGTCCAAGACGAACTGTTGTGGGGGATTTTTTGAAACCATTGAATTCAGAATATGGTAAGGTAGCCCCTGGATGGGGAACGACTCCTTTGATGGGTGTCGCAATGGCTTTATTTGCGATATTCTTATCTATTATTTTGGAGATTTATAATTCTTCCGTTTTACTGGATGGAATTTCACTGAATTAGATTCACAAGAACCACGAAGCCTCGCTTTTCAATACAAAAAGTGAAACTTTTAGTTCGCGGATTTTTTTAGCCCATTCTATTTCGGTAGTTCGACCGCGAAATTTATTTGTTTCTGTATTTCCGGAATATGAGTGTGTGACTTGTTAGAATTGATCCTATTGATAGTACAGAAAATGGGTCTGTCATCTTGATCGAGATAGTTTTATCCCGTCGGATAGTCATTCTAGTATCTGGAGCACGGAATATATGAAATGGATCACAAAGTATTTGGACTATGATTCATACTTAATATTCAAACCTCGCGGCCGGACTCAAAAAAAATTCAAAGAAAAGAAAGGGGTGTATTATTTATAAATCGAAAGATTTTTTATTCTTTCAAACTCCCATTTAGTTTATACTTTTTTTGATCAAAGGACAAACCTTTCTTTTCTTTGTATTTTTATTTATTCTATATCATTGAATAAGTGATGATCCATTGGTTCTTACTCAAAGAATCTTTGGACTTAGTTTGAAGGTTTTATTGAATCATCGCGGTTCTGGTATGAATCTGAAGTTTCAATTGATTCATAGGGTCTTAACAAGAGAATTCCTAGCAAAAATAAAGAAAACAAGAATAAAGCCACATTCCATAAAATAACAAATCAAAGCAAAGTAAGTAGGTAAATAGAAGATTCAAGAGGCCTGTAACGCTCAACATAAAGACGAATGCGCTGACTTGATTTTTTGGCATTATAATTACAATTACAAAAAAGAGCTTTCGGATTTTTACTCTTTTGTGTCTTCAGATAAAATTGAATGAAAAGATTAAGAAGTTTCAAACTTTCTATTGCATATCCGTTTCAGCTATTACTTGTATTACTTGGGTGTTTTTGTTTGAGCTGTACGAGATGAAATTCTCATATACGGTTCTCAGGGGGGGAGTCCTCTTGGTTTACCTATCTCAATAAAGTCTATGATTGGTTCGAAGAACGCCTCGAGATTCAGGCGATTGCAGATGATATAACTAGTAAATATGTTCCTCCTCATGTTAACATATTTTATTGTCTAGGAGGAATTACGCTGACTTGTTTTTTGGTACAAGTAGCTACAGGATTTGCTATGACTTTTTACTATCGTCCAACTGTTACCGAGGCTTTTGCTTCTGTTCAATACATAATGACTGAAGCTAACTTTGGTTGGTTAATCCGATCAGTTCATCGATGGTCGGCAAGTATGATGGTCTTAATGATGATCCTACACGTATTTCGTGTCTATCTCACTGGTGGTTTTAAAAAACCTCGCGAATTAACTTGGGTTACAGGCGTGGTTCTGGCTGTGTTGACCGCATCTTTTGGCGTAACAGGTTATTCCTTACCTCGGGACCAAATTGGTTATTGGGCAGTCAAAATCGTAACAGGCGTTCCGGAAGCTATTCCGGTAATAGGGTCGCCTTTGGTAGAGTTATTGCGTGGAAGTGCTAGTGTGGGACAATCCACCTTGACCCGTTTTTATAGTTTACACACTTTTGTATTACCTCTTCTTACTGCTGTATTTATGTTAATGCATTTCCTAATGATACGTAAGCAAGGCATTTCTGGTCCTTTATAGAGAATATAGACCATAGCGATATTGTAACCAATAATTTCTCTTATTACTTGGGGGAGGAACAATAGTATTTCATTGCTACAAATATGGATTATTGAAAAAAAAAATAAGACATGTATTTGGATATTTCCTTTCAACTCCACAATATTCTATTATTTATTTGATATGACATGAATAGTTGAAGGGAATTTCCCGAAGAGAAAATGGATTATGGGAGTGTGTGACTTGAACTATTGATTGGGCCGTGCAGAAATATGCCTTTATCTGCTACATTGGAATTCACAACCAAATGTGTCTTTGTTCCAACCACCGTGTAAGCCCCATACAAAGGATAGGCTGGTTCGCTTAAAGAGAATCTTTCTATGATCAGACCTGACGATGTTGTGTATAAAAAGGGCTCCGTAAGATCCAGTAGAATAAGTGATTTGGCATAACCCAAATTAGATTTTAGTTATTTTTTTTTTTACTTTCTTATCTTAATAGTATGAAAATATAGTATGAAAATGCATTCATTTCTTCTGCATCGACCCGATTTTATTATACTATCGGAGTGAAACAAGGGATCTAAAGAAGAGCAAAGGCTAGACTATATTAGTAACAAGTAAATCCTTTGTATGTAAAAAATCTCGATATATTTTTTGGATAAAGGCGAATCGCAAGGCCTAAGACGACCCAGAAAGCACTTGATCGCGATCAACTTTGTACGCCTACTTGGGTATTGAGCATTTACCTGTAAAAATGGAATTCCTTGGAATGTATAGCTGCAACTTCGTAAAATGGAATCGGGTAACTTTTTTCTTACACTTACATAGGGAATCATTCATATGATATTATGGGGATAACATATAGATTTATTTTATAGGTATCCATTTGTATCCATTTTATTCGATTGACTTTTGCTTGAGCCGGATGATGAAAAATTATCATGTCCGGTTCCTTCGGGGGATGAATCTAGAAAAATTCACCTATCCTAATAACAAAAAAACCTGACTTGAACGATCCTGTATTAAGAGCTAAATTAGCTAAAGGTATGGGTCATAATTATTATGGGGAACCCGCATGGCCCAATGATCTTTTATATATTTTTCCAGTAGTAATTCTCGGTACTATTGCTTGTAACGTGGGCTTAGCGGTTCTAGAACCTTCAATGATTGGTGAACCCGCGGATCCATTTGCAACTCCTTTGGAAATATTACCTGAATGGTATTTCTTTCCTGTATTTCAAATACTTCGTACAGTACCTAACAAGTTATTGGGTGTTCTTTTAATGGTTTCAGTACCCGCGGGATTATTAACAGTACCTTTTTTGGAAAATGTTAATAAATTCCAAAATCCATTTCGTCGTCCAGTAGCGACAACCGTTTTTTTGATTGGTACTGCAGTAGCCCTTTGGTTGGGTATTGGAGCAACATTACCGATTGATAAATCCCTAACTTTAGGTCTTTTTTAAATTGATTCAATTAAAAAAAAAATATCATGATGTGCGTATCTAGGGAGTAGTCACTTCAAAGCCAAAGTGAATTCTCCCTAGATACATTTATTCAATTCTGGTCCGAATCTATGGATTGTGCTGAAGGTTCAAAATCCATTTTCGTTTTTTTTTTTACTTTAGCTTTAAGCTTTAGAAAAAAAAATGAAATAAATCCAATGGACTAAATGTGGATTAAATGGATTAATGGATTCAAAATTTTGGTAAATAAATTTCGAAATGCTTTTCTACTTTTTTTCTAGAATGCCCAATATTTGTTTTACATCTTCTATACCAAAGTGTTCAATTTTCATAAGGTCCTCTCGACTGTTATTCAAAAGGTCCAATAATGTATGTATATTGGACTTTTTGAGACAATTATAGATCCTGGGGGGCAGTTCTGATTGGTCAATAAAAAAAAATTTCAATGCTATTTCTTTTTTCTTTTTTCTTAGTTTAGCTAATCTATCATGAAACGGAAAAAAAGGTAAAGTAACGTTGTGTTGATTGTTTTCTAAATGTAAGTTTTCTTCTTCCGCATGTAGAAAAGGAATAAATAAATCAATCAAATTGCGAGAGGCTTCATGAAGTGCTTCTTTCGGAGTTAAACTTCCATTTGTCCATATTTCTAGAAAAAGTATCTCCTGTTTTTCATTATCATTCCCATAACAATGAATACTATGATTCGCATTTCGAACAGGCATGAATACAGCATCTATAGGATAACTTCCGTCGTGAAAGTTCTTTGGCGTTTTTATACCGTATCCTCTATTTCTCTCGATTTGTAATCCAATACACAAATCAATTGGTTCGGTTAGGCTGGCTATATGCTGTGTATTATCAACGATTTCCACAGAAGGTGGTAAGATGATGTCTTGAGCAGTTACATATCCGGGACCTTTGGCACAAATAAAGGCGTTACGAGTTCCATACAAATTACCTCTCAATACAATTTCTTTCAAATTCATTAAAATTTCATGTACTGATTCTTGAATACCTACTATGGTAGAATATTCGTGTGGTATTTTCTCAGATTTTACACGTGTAATGCATGTTCCTTCTATTTCTCCAAGTAAAGCTCTTCGCATCGCAATGCCTATTGTGTCGGCTTGGCCTTTCATAAGTGGAGACAGAATAAAGCGCCCATAATAAAGACGCTTACTATCTGTTCTTGATTCAACACACTTCCACTGTAGTGTCCGAGTAGAGACTTTTACTTTCTCTCGAACCATATAATATTATTTGATCAGATCATTGAATCATTTATTTCTCTTGAAATCTCTTTAGTGTTTATTTCTACACACGTCTTTTTTTAGGGGGTCTACAGCCGTTATGTGGCATAGGGGTTACATCCCGTACGAAACTTAATAGTATACCACTTCTACGAATAGCTCGTAATGCTGCATCTCTTCCGAGACCAGGACCCTTTATCATAACTTCTGCTCGTTGCATACCTTGCTCTACTACTGCTCGAATAGCATTTCCCGCTGCGGTTTGAGCAGCAAAAGGGGTCCCCCTTCTTGTACCCTTGAATCCACAAGTACCGGCGGAGGACCAAGAAATTACCCGACCCCGTACATCTGTAACAGTAACAATGGTATTGTTGAAACTTGCTTGAACATGAATAACTCCTTTTGGTATTCTACGTGCACTTTTCCGTGCACTACTGCGCCCACTCCTACGTGAACCAACTTTTGGTATAGGTTTTGCCATATTTTATCCTTTCATAAAGCATAAAGATAAGTCAGAGATATCAGAGATATATGGATATATCCATTTCATGTCAAAACGGATCTTCTATTTTTTTTTATTTGTTTATCGCTTTCTTTAAGATTAGTTTCTTTTCTTTAAGGAGTTCTTTTTAGAATAGAAAGATTATCCTTGTCTTTGTTTATGTCTCGGGTTAAAACAAATTACGATAATTCGTCCCCTCCTACGGATTAGTCGACATTTTTCACAAATTTTACGAACGGAAGCCCTTATTTTCATAGTTGTTATTCCTTAAATTTTTCCGAATCCACTTATTGGAAGAAAATAAGTTTCTTGAAATTTTTGAACCTTGAATTGGATCCCCCCGAAAGGAATCTTGAAGGTGAAAAAACTACCTAATCGTTCGAATCCTTGTTGCGGAGTCTATAAGTTATACGCCCTCTGGTTGAATCATAAGCACTTACTTCACTTTTGTTGACTCTATCCCACGTTGGTATACGTATCAAACTCTCCTGAAACATAACCTAAAATCAGATCTTCATTATCTAAAGGAATCCGGAGTGGGAGTGATTCACTAATTAAACCTCCATGAATCCATTTTTTGTTCTTTTATTCCAGGTAAAATTTCCTTAACGTATCAACTACGGTAGGGCAGGAGGAGTTCTATTAGACAACCCGTGCTTTTTTCTTTTTTTTTTTTTCACAAATGGAAAGTTTCGGATACAATTCGTATATCGGCCACATTACCATATATAACACAAAATTTCTCCACCGATTCCTTCTAGTCGAGCCTCCCGGTCTGTCATTATACCCCGAGAAGTAGAAAGAATTACAATCCCCATCCCGCCTAAAATTCTAGGAATTTGTTGATAGTTAGAATAGATTCGTAGACCTGGTCGACTGATCCGTTGTAAATTTAAAATAGTTCTATGTGGTCCTTTCCTATTCCTTCTATGTCGTAGGGTTAAAACCAAAAAATATTTGTTGCGTTCCCGATGTTTCCTTACGTTATCGATAAAACCTTCTCGTAAAAGTATTTTTACAATGTTTTCAGTGATGTTAGTAGATCCTATTCGAATCGTTCCTTTTCTATTCATGTCAGCATTTCGTATAGAGGTTATTATGTCAGCAATAGTGTCCTTACCCATTGTAAACTAAAATTATTGTTGCTCCCGAATTTTGATATAACCAACGTGTTCTTTTTTTTTTTACTTAGTAAAGGTATATACGTGAGACACAATCTCCTAATTAATCTATGTCATTTAAATACTCTAATTTTAATACTATAACTATATTGGGGTCTCGTCTTATAATACCTCAGGAGCTAATGAAACTATTTTAGTGAAATTTAACTGTCTCAATTCCCGGGCGATCGCACCAAAAATTCGAGTTCCTTTTGGATTTCCTTCTTGATCAATGACAACTGCAGCATTGTCATCATATCGTATTATCATTCCGTTGTCACGTTTGAGTTCTTTACAAGTACGTACAATTACAGCTCTGATCACTTCTGATCTTTCTAGAGGTGTATTTGGTACTGCTTCCTTGATCACAGCAACAATAACGTCACCAATATGAGCATATCGGCGATTACTAGCTCCTATGACTCGAATACACATCAATTCTCGGGCCCCGCTGTTATCTGCTACATTCAAATGGGTCTGAGGTTGAATCATTTTTTAAATCTCTTCTTTCAATGTAACAAAGGACGAAGAAAAAAAGAAATATTGTTTGTCAAAAAAAAGGAAACCTGCAATTTTTTTTTTATTCCCAAGACAAGACTTCTTTCCTTTGGTTCTATATTCCTATCCTGAAATAATGAATTGAGTTTTTATAGGCATTTTGGACGCCGCTATTGAAATAGCCTTTCTGGCTATATTTTCGGCTACGCCGCTCATTTCATAAAGTATTCTGCCTGGTTTAACGACAGCTACCCAATACTCGGGAGATCCTTTCCCCGAACCCATACGTGTTTCTGTAGGTCTTACCGTAACTGGTTTATCTGGAAATATACGTACCCATATTTTTCCACCACGGCGTACATTTCGTGTCATTGCGCGGCGCCCCGCTTCTATTTGTCTAGATGTAATCCAAGCGGGTTCAAGTGCTTGAAGAGCATATCTACCGAAACAAATGCGATTACCTCGATAAGATATTCCTTTCATTCTTCCTCTATGTTGTTTACGAAATCTGGTTCTTTTGGGGTTATAGTTGATGGTTGTTTATGAATTCCATCTCTACTACAGAACTGGACATGAGAGTTTCTTCTCATCCAGCTCCTCGCGAAAAAAAAAAATGACTAAAAAAATATTTTATTCTTAAGATATACAGGTAGTTAATGAATAATAGATTGAATCTTGGGATTCTTTGCTTTGAGATTTTATCCGATCTATTAGAAATTTGTATATCTTGTTTGTATATATATTGGATATATATATAAGGAATTAAACGCGGATTCTATTTCTAGATAATGTCTTATCTTGGTTTTGTTATAATGTTATAACGAATCTTTATTTTGTTTTGTTTTTTATCATATTCATATCAGATTCTG